AGGGACATTGACGAAGTCAGGGACATTGACGAAGTCAAGGACATTGATGAAGTCAGGGACATTGACGAAGTCAGGGACATTGACGAAGTCAGGGACATTGACGAAGTCAGGGACATTGACGAAGACAGTGACAAGGATCGCGATCGACTTCAAAAATGTAATGATTTGTGGCTTCAATGCGAAAATTGTTATGAATTAAATTATAAAAAATTTTTGAAATCACAATTATATCTTTGTGAAAAATGTGAATCTCATTTTAAAATGAGTAGTTCAGATAGAATTGACCTTTCGATCGATCTGGGTACCTGGGATGCTATGGACGACGGCCTGCTTTCTCAGGATCCCATTAATTTTGATTCGGATCAAATTGACTGGGATCAAATTGACTGGGATCAATTTGAATGGGATCACTTGGATTCGGATCAATTGGATTCGGATCACTTGGATTCGGATCAATTGGATTCGGATCACTTGGATTCGGATCAATTGGATTCGGATCACTTGGATTCGGATCAATTGGATTCGGATCAATTGGATTCGGATCAATTGGATTCGGATCAATTGGATTCGGATCACTTGGATCCGGATCTAATGAAATTCTATTCGGATCTAATGAAATTTCAATTGGAGTCGGATCAATTGGATTCGGATCAGGTTGATTCGGAGGAGGAAGTTTATAAAGATCGTATTAATTCTTATCAAAAAAAAACAGGATTAACTGAAGCTATTCAAACAGGCATAGGCCAACTAAACGGTATTCCTGTAGCAATGGGGGTTATGGATTTTAAGTTTATAGGGGGTAGTATGGGATCCGTAGTCGGGGAACAAATCACCCGTTTGATTGAGCACGCTACCAAAAAATCTTTACCTCTTATTATAGCGTGTGCTTCCGGGGGTGCGCGCATGCAAGAAGGAAGTTTAAGCTTGGTGCAAATGGCTAAAATCTCGTCTGCTTTACATGAGTATCAATCAAATAAAAGGTTATTTTATATATCACTCGTTACATCTCCTACAACTGGTGGCGTAACAGCCAGTTTTGCTATGTTAGCGGATATTATCATTGCCGAACCCAACGCTTACTATGCATTTGCGGGTAAAAGAGTAATCGAAGAAACATTGAAGCAAACAGTACCTGAAGGTTCACAAGAGACTGACTATTTATTCGAGAAGGGTTTATTTGACGACATGGTACCACGTGAGCTTTTAAAAGAGACTCTTAGTCTTTTATTGACGTACCACGGCTTTAATCAAAAATCAAATCAAATAGAGCATTAGGTTCAATTCTTTTCTTTGTAGCAAAGAAAGAAGGAGTTAGTTTATCGAAATCAAAGGAAATAAGAGAGTTTCTTTGGGAAAAAAAATATAATTGCAGAAAGCAGCATAAAGTTTATGTGAAGTAATGAGCCCCCAATATGAGGAGGCTCATTACTTCAACTGAGATCATGAAAAATCATTTCAGCTTTTTAGTTGGAACTTTAGGCGGTTCTCGAAAAAAGATAGCGAAAAATATTATCCCTAGAGTCGAGACTAAGAGGAATGTATAAACTAATGCTTCCATCTCCCGAAAAACCCTTTTAGCTAATCCTGCGATAATCTGTAAGAAACTCTCACTCTTTATCTATTTTTTTTTTGAATTAGAAGATCAGAACAAAAGATAACGAAATGAAGAGAAATAAAAGAAGAAGGGTGATTTTGATAGAGATCTTTCTCATGTAGAAAGAGGAATAAGTCTTTTTTTTATTGAGTTCTACATTGCAGTTATTTAGATTCCAAATTCTTGAATTCTATTACTATGAACTAATAAGAATTCTGAATTATAATTAAGACAAGATATCGTTTTTTTATAGAAAAAAGACTTTATAGAAATAATAAAAGATACAAATAGTCAATCGGGGTATCCTTCTATGATGAACCTTCCCTCTGTTTTTGTGCCATTAGTAGGCCTAGTATTTCCGGCAATTGCAATGGCTTCTTTATTTCTTCATGTTCAAAAAAATAAGATTGTTTAGATTCAACGGGATCAAATCTCACCCATTTTTTTGAACTTGGACTTAGATTGTATCAGAACACGGTGAAATAGAGTATAACATGTGATTTCCGCCGAACATAACCGCCGGAGGGCTTAAAATGAAGTCGGCGGATTTATACCGATATGGATAGTGGAATCGTATTTAGGGGGTTCTTATTTTAGATCTAACCAAGTTGATTAATTACTCCTCAAGGTTCCCCTCAAACTAGTGCTAGTTGATGAGAATTACTTCGGAAACAGCAAAGTTCAATTCTTCTGGAGTATTATCTCAATTCCAATAAAATACAATCGGATCAAGTATGAGTTGGCGATCAGAACATATGTGGATAGAACTTCTACCAGGGTCTCGAAAAATAAGTAATTTCTGCTGGGCTTTGATCCTTTTTTTAGGTTCATTAGGATTCTTATTCGTTGGAACTTCCAGTTATCTTGGTCGAAATTGGATATCGTTTTTTCCATCTCAGCAAATCATTTTTTTTCCACAAGGGATAATCATGTCGTTCTACGGAATTGCAGGTCTCTTTATTAGTTCTTATTTGTGGTGTACTATTTCCTGGAATGTGGGTAGTGGTTTTGATCAATTCGATAGAAAGAAAGGAAGAGTGTGTCTTTTTCGTTGGGGATTTCCTGGAAGAAATCGTCGCATATTCCTTCGATTCCTTATCAAGGATATTCGGTCTGTTAGACTAGAAGTGAAAGAGGGGATTTATGCTCGTCGTGTCCTTTATATAGACATCCGAGGCCAGAGGGCCATTCCTTTGACTCGTACTGATGAGAATTTGACTCCAGGAGAAATTGAAAAAAAAGCTGCGGAATTGGCTTATTTCTTGCGTGTACCAATTGAAGTCTTTTGAGAAAGGGGCTCCTTGCTGTTTCGTCAGAACAGTCATTCAACCAAAGCAGACGTATATGAAACAACCATAAAACTCCCTTTGTGGTCTTTGATGCGTATGCAAATCCACCCAACTCAATAACAAATTAACAAATCTATATAATAGATTCATCTGAGATAGTAAACCCTTTCGCTTTCTTTTTTTAAGTTCAATATTTGTTGGAATTTTTAGATCTAGCATATCTTGTAAATCATTTCTTTTTTTTTGGCAGTTTTGTTTTCTTTTTATCCTGTCTTTTTTATTTTTTAATGATCAAAAATTGGATTTCTTACTAAGAATGATAACTAGCAAATTTTTGTTTTACCAGTCATTTTTTTGATCAGCACAATATCTTTTTCTATCAAGTATTCTTTCTATTCCTGACTATGGGTAATCAGCGAAATTTTTTCGAAATATTGGATATTTTGATCGAATTTGATAGCAAAGGAGTTCGTCTCAAAAAAGGATTCGTAGCCTATTTCTTTCTGTATTCTTTCTAGATTCAAAGACTAACCACAAAATCACAAAGAAAATTTCGATACAACCGATACAACGCATGCGTGAACGAAATTTTTGATCGTTATAGAGTAGATGAATGGGGCGGGTTGATTAACAATTCACAGATGAGAAAATGACAAAAAAGAAAACATTCACCTCTCTGTTCTATCTTTCATTTATAGTCTTTTTGCCCTGGTGGATTTCTTTCTCAGTTCATAATAATAAATGTCTGGAATCTTGGATTACTAATTGGTGGAATACTGGGCAATCCGAAATTTTCTTGAATATCATTCAACAAAAGAGTATTCTCGAAAAATTCATAGAATTAGAGGAATTCCTCTTCTTGGACGAAATGATCAAAGAATACTCGGAGACATATCCACAAAAGTTAGGAATCCATAAGGAAACGATCCAATTAATCAAGATCCAAAAAGAGAGTCATATCCATATGATTTTGCACTTCTCGACAAATCTAATCTGTTTTGTTATTCTAAGCGGTTATTCTATTTGGTGGGGTAATGAAACCCTTGTTCTTCTTAACTCTTGGTCTCGAGAATTCCTATATAACTTAAGTGACACAGTCAAAGTATTTTCCATTCTTTTATTAACCGATTTATGTATCGGATTCCATTCACCTCACGGTTGGGAATTAATGATTGGCTTTATCTATCAAGATTTTGGATTTGGTCATAATGATCAAATGATATCTGGTCTTGTTTCCACCTTTCCAGTCATTCTCGATACAATTTTGAAATATTGGATTTTCCGTTATTTAAATCGTGTATCTCCGTCACTTGTTGTTATTTATCATTCAATGAATGACTGATTAAAGGGTCTACTGGACCGATATGAATCTACTTCAATTTGTATATTTATGACTTTGTAGTTGTAGATAAGCAAAGCTTTTCAAATCTTACTTTTTAGATACCGTTCGACGGCCTCATCCTTTATTTTTATATTCCAGTAAATAGCAGAATCGTGGATAGGGAACTAGACTAGCGACCTACCCCATTTATTGTAGAAATTTTGGAATCAATGATTGGACCATGCAAACTCAAAATCCTTTTTCTTGGATAAAGAAACAGATGACTCGATCTATTTCCGTATCGCTCATGATATATATCATAACTCGAACATCCATTTCAAGTGCCTATCCTATTTTTGCACAGCAGGGTTATGAAAATCCCCGAGAAGCGACTGGTCGTATTGTATGTGCCAATTGCCATTTAGCTAATAAGCCTGTGGATATTGAGATACCACAAGCGGTACTTCCCGATACTGTATTTGAAGCAGTTGTTCGAATCCCTTATGATATGCAACTGAAACAAGTTCTTTCTAATGGTAAAAAGGGGGGTTTGAATGTGGGGGCTGTTCTTATTTTACCGGAGGGTTTCGGATTAGCCCCTCCCGATCGTCTTTCTCCCGAGATGAAAGAAAAGATAGGCAATTTGTCTTTTCAGAGTTATCGCCCCAATCAAAAAAATATTCTTGTGGTGGGCCCTGTCCCCGGTAAGAAATATAGTGAAATCACCTTTCCCATTCTTTCCCCGGACCCCGGTACTAAGAAGGATGCGCGCTTCTTAAAATATCCTATATACGTA